ATTTCCAACAAATATTTTTGGTTCTTTTTAGAACTTGGTGTTGAAAATCCGTGGATCTAGAAATTCATTTCGGACAATTGAACCTTCTCAAACTGTTTCTTTTTAAGAACCAAAAATATTTGTGCCAAAATAACAGATGACAAGAAGAGCAAAAGGCCTTGTACACGTAATGGATCTTGAAGTACTATTTCCGCATCCCCCTGACCAAACCCACCCACATTAGGATTACTCGTTAATGGTTGATCCAGTTTGATGGATTCACCCTCGGAAACAAGAAGTTCGGGTCCTGGAGGGATAATATCAACCACTTGCCGTTCATCCGATGCCTCCACTATGGTTATTTCGTATCCCCCTTTTTCTTTTCGTATGATTTTGCTTACTATACCCGCCGCTGTAGCATTATAAACATTATTGTTACTCTTGCTCCCGTCGGGATAAATCTGACCCCTTCCTCTATTTCCCCCTACATATATGGGATATTTTAAGAAGTGAACATCTTTCTTCGTAGCGGGGTCCGGAGAAAGAATAGGAAAGGTAATTTCACTATATTTTTGACCAGGAACGGGACCTATCACAAGAATATTTTTTTTAGTGGGGCGATAACTCTGAAAAGAAAGATTTCCTATCTTTTCTTTAATCTCGGGTGAAATACGATCGGGAGGTGCTAATTCAAACCCCTCGGGTAAAATAAGAACAGCCCCCACATTCAAGGCTCCTTTTTTACCATTAGCAAGAACTTGTTTCAGTTGCAGATCATAAGGAATTCGAACAACTGCTTCAAATACAGTATCAGGAAGTACCGCTTGTGGAACCTCGATATCTACGGGCTTGTTAGCTAAATGGCAATTGGCACATACAATACGACCAGTCGCTTCTCGTGGATTTTCATAACCCTGCTGGGCAAAAATGGGATACGCATTTGAAATGGGTGCTGCGGTTATTATATATATTATGAGTGATACGGAAATGAATCGAATAATCTTTTCCTTTATCCAAGAAAAGGTATTTCTAGTTTGCATGGTCCAATCATTTATCCCGAAAATTTCTACAAATTTCTACAATAAATTTAGATAAGTCACTAGTATAGTTCCCTATCTATGATTCTGCTATTTATATTTACTGAAAGAATTTTACTGGAATATTGAAGGAATCTCCCGAGTGGGTAGAAAGAATAAGTACAATTTGGACTGTTTTGCTTATGTACAAATTAACAAACATTAGAATTTTATCGGTCGAGCATTTTTCAATCATTCATTGAATGATAAATCACTACAAGTGACGGAGATACACGATTTAAATAACGAAAGATCCAATATTTAAAAATTGTATCTAAAATGACTGGAAAAGTAGAAACAAGACCGGATATAATTTGCTCATAATGAGCCAATCCAAAATCTTTGTAGATAGAGCCAATCATTAGTTCCCAACCATGGGGAGAATGGAATCCTATACATAAATCAGTTAATAAAAGAATAGAAAAAACTTTTATTGTGTCACTTAAATTATATAGGAATTCTTGAAGACAAGAGTTAAGAAAAATAAGTTCTTCATTACCTAGAATAGAATAAACACTTAGAATAAGGAAAGAAATTATATTTGTTGAGAAATGTAAAATCGTATGGACACGACTCTCATTGTGCATCTTGATCAATTGGATGGTTTCTTTGTAGACCCCGACGTGAAGTTTTTGTAAACGCCTTTTCGGGTATTCCTTTATCATTTCGTCGAAGAAGGAGAGTTCCTCTAATTCTATGAATTCTTTGAGAATATTCTTTTCTTGAATATCATTTAAGAAAAATTCGGAGGGCCTACTATTCCACCAATTATTAACCCAAGATTCCAGACTTTTATTAAATGAAAATGAGAGAGAGATCCACCAAGGCAAAACTACTATAGATGCAAGATATAGAATGGAAATAAATGCTTTTTTTTTTGCCATTTGCGCGTCTGGGAATTTTTAAATAAAGGAACTCACCTAATTCGTCGACTCTATACGATACTAATATTTCTATCAAGTATCCGTTTTTGCAAAAAAGAAATGAAAAAATAAATGAAATATCTATTATTCGAATTTCAAGACAAAAGAACTCCTGATTTTATTTTATCAAGATATTATTATAAAAAAAAAAGATAAAAAACATTGATTAACAAAAAAGGATAGACGGACAAAAACTATTTCCTTTTAGGATTGTTCCGTGTACGTTTACTTTTTTTTGTTCTAAGCAGAGTTCGTCCGGAGTTATTGGTTTTTCCCTTTTGATAAGAAAGCATTCACTTTTTTTTTTTCAAAATACTTCAATTGGTACACGCAAGAAAGAGGCTAATTCAGCAGCTTTCTGTTCAATTTCTCGTAGAGTCAAATTCTCATCGGTACGAGTCAAGGGAATGGACCCCTGTCCTTTGATTTCCATATAAAGAATACGACGAGCATAAATACCCTCTTTAACTTCTATTCTAATGGATTGAATGTCTTTCATAAGGAATCGGAGGAAGATTCGACGATTTTTTCCAGGAAATCCCCAACGAAAAATACACACTATTCCTTCTTTTATATCGAATCGATCATAACCACTACCCACATTCCACGAAATTGTGCACCACAAATAGAAACTAAAAAAAAGACCCGCGATTCCATAGAAAGACATCACGATTCCTTGTGGAAAAAAAGTGATTCCCTGAGAGGGAAATAAAGGGATAAAATTCTGACCAAGATAACTAGAAGTTCCAACCAATAAAAACCCTAATGAACCTAAAAAAAGGAGAAAGGCCCAGCAGAAATTACTCGGTTTTCGAGACCCCGCTATAAGTTCTATCCATATACGGTCTGATCGCCAACCCATACTATACTAGATCTCGTTGCATTTTATTGTAATGGGGGTTATCCCCCAATCAATTTGACTTTAATTTTTTTTCCGAAGTAACTCTCATCAACTAGCACTATTATGATGTAAAGCTTTAGGAGTAATTCATCAATTGCTTAGAGCTAAACTAAAATAACAACATCTCTTTGATATGATTTCTTATAGATATCCACGGAACATGGAAATAGACTGACTTTACGTTTCAGATTCATCCCGATACTAAAAAATACCGCTTTATTTTCAAATAACTAGAATGCATTTAATCATATATTATGTTTATGCGTGAATATGAGCTTATGCTCGGGGGAAGCTACACGTTATTTCAAATTTTACTAAATAGAATATCTATTTTTGCTATGATCCAAGTAAAGTAAGCCTGCCTAAGTCTTGAAAAAAAAATAGATAAGATTTAACCCCATAATATCTAAAAAATCTTATTTTTTTGAACATGAAGAGATAAAGAAACCATTGCAATTGCCGGAAATACTAAGCCCACTAAAGGCACAAAAATAGCGGGTAAGTTGATGATCGTTGTCATAGAATGAGTACCTCGATTTAATATTTGTACCTGTTGTTATTTATTGTTATATTGGTTATTATATTATATTAAGATTTTCACCTGTTATTGTTATAAAGATATCTTATCCTTGATATCGAATTCTACTATTCTAAATATTTAAATGAGTATTGAGTATATCCAATACTAGAGAGTATAGAATATAAGAGTATATTATGTAGATATATATATCTATTAAAATATAATAAGGAATAGATATAAATAGAGATATTAATGTATTATATATAATGTTTTTTAGAATATTAAATAATCTAAATAATATATAAACTAGATAATATTTAAGTATATAACATACTTAAGAAAGTATATAATAAATGGAAAGAAAAGTGTAACTAAATGAGCTTCTTCATCTTTCTATATGTTGTTACATGAAATATATCTATGTAATCCACTTTTCTTTATTATTTTATTCGTTGTTCATTTTAATATTAATTTGAATAATTCTTATTATTACTTAATTTATTACTTATTTATTTAATTTATATTTAATTTATTACTTAATGTTTTAATGTTATTATTTCTTAGTATTAATCTATTCTAAATTTTTAAATTTTTTTTAGTCTATTAGAATTTTCTAATTTTTATAATGAAAAAATGAAATTTTCATTTAATAAAATAAAGAAAAGAAAGAGTTTCTTTCAAATTATTTTCAAATTATCGAAAAATTCGTTATAATATAATCCAACAAAAAAGATTCTTAGTAAAATCGGGGTTCTCGGGCTATATAAAAAAACGCAGGACTTCGGACTTCCTTTCCTAATTTCACGGAAAAAGAAGAAAAAATTCACTGTGTAATATCGATAAAAAAATATCCGCAGGATTCTTTCTCGAATTTAATATTAAATTATTAAATTAAGGTTTATAAGTTTCTACTTGATTGATTGAATTTTTTGATTCAAAGGAAAGGGGAAAGAAAGCATGGAGCTGAAATAACTCGCCCAGAGCGTCTCTTAAAAGATTACGTGGTACGATTGGATCAAATAAGCCCTTATGGAATAAATATTCAGCCACTTGGGAACCCTCCGGTACTGTCTTATTCAATGTTTGTTCAATTACTCTTTTACCCGCAAATGCAATGTAGGCGTTGGGTTCGGCAATAATGATATCTCCCAACATACCAAAACTAGCTGTCACCCCACCTGTAGTAGGAGATGTAAGGATTGCTACATAGAATAACTTTTTATTTGATTGATAATCATATAAAGCAGAAGATATTTTAGCCATTTGCATCAAGCTCAAACTTCCTTCTTGCATGCGCGCTCCTCCGGAAGCACACACTAGAATGAGAGGTAAATTTTGACCGGTAGCATACTCGATCAAACGTGTGATTTTCTCGCCCACTACAGATCCCATACTACCTCCCATAAACTGAAAATCCATAACCCCAATTGCTACTGGAATACCATTAAGTTGACCTGTACCTGTTTGAACAGCCTCAGTTAATCCTGTCTTTCTTTGATAAGAATCAATACGATCTTTATAAGGTTCTTCCTCCGAATGAAATTCAATAGGATCCAGAGAGACCATGTCTTCATCCATAGGATCCCAAGTACCTGGATCAA